GCATTCAGTCTTTCTTTTTTTTTTCATTCCTATTCTCCTTTCTCAAAAAAAGGGACCTTAAACAAAGTTAAAGGATTACTTCGTTCTTGATAGTTATTTACTTAATCGGTGAATAGAAGTATACTCTGGATCGGAATCATGGGAAGTACTCCTTAATAATTTCTACCAATTTAAAGCCCCACTTAGAATTCTTTTTATACAAAAAAAATACACTTACAAAATCTCTATTACGAATCCTTTGTGTACTTTAGTGTTCCTAGCTATCCACGCATTTTTATGAATCTACTTTCGGGTAATACATATACATACATATATATATATATATAGTATAGTAATAATAATAGTATAGTAAAATATAGTAAAAGCCTCATAAAGTTGATCTTTTGAACCCGCTTCAAGTCATGATGATTAATCAATCAATCTTGGGGTAAATAGTCTCTAATACTTATGTTTACTTTTCTTGACTCTTGTACATAGGAAATGAGATTCAATCTTTTACTGCAAATTTATAAGCCGTTTCTTTCACTCATATAACTATCTGGTTTCCTTCATCAACCCCCGAATAATAATAATATAAAAAAAACTAAAATATATATTAAATCAATCATCTTCCTAGAAAGAAAAGAAGTAGGGGGCTCTTAACGAATCACACGTAGAGATATTGATAACACACATAGAGTTAATGGTATTTCATAACTAATTGATTGAGCAGCAGCTCGTAGACCACCTAAAAAAGAATATTTATTATTGGAGCCATATCCTGACATAAGAAGGCCGACAGGAGCAATACTTGAAATAGCAATCCATAAAAAAACACCGATACTGAGATCGGCTAGAACAAGACGATACCCAAAAGGAATTACTAAATAACTTAATAAAATTGCTATGACTGCTATAGATGGTCCAATACTAAATAAACGAGTATCTCCTCTAGATGGAAGAAGATTCTCTTTGAAAAGTAATTTTGTACCATCTGCTATAGCTTGAAGAACTCCTAAAGGTCCTGCGTATTCAGGACCAATACGTTGTTGTATACCCGCGGATATTTCTCTTTCTAACCAAACAATAACTAGTACACCTATTGTGATTCCTAATACAGGAGTAAAAATAGGGATAAGCATCCATATGATCCCATAGACTTCTTTTAAGGATTCCAATCTAGAAAAAGAATTGATAGCTTGTAATTCTGTTGTATCAATTATCATTTTAACGATCAACTTCTCCCATAATAATATCTATACTACCTAGTATCGTCATAATATCAGCCAATTTCATTCTTTTAACTAACTGAGGAAGAATTTGCAAATTAATAAACCCCGGCGGGCGAATTTTATATCGCCAAGGGAAAACACCCTTATCTCCTATCAGAAAAATTCCCAATTCTCCTTTTGGTGCTTCGACTCTCGCATAAAGTTCTTGCTTCGACAATTCAAAAGTCGGAGAGGGTTTTTTACTAATGAATCGATAGTCAAACTCATTCCATACAGTATCTTTTACTCTATCAAAGCGGCGGATTTCTAAATTTTCATAGGGCCCTCCCGGAATTCCTTCAAGGGCCTGTTGAATAATTTTTATGGATTCCGTCATTTCACTAATTCGTACTAAATAACGAGCTAATGAATCGCCCTCTTTTTGCCATTGGACTTCCCAATCAAACTCGTCGTAACACTCGTAATGATCAACTTTACGAAGATCCCATTGTATTCCGGAAGCTCGTAGCATTGGTCCCGACAAACCCCAATTTATTGCTTCCTCTCCGCCAATAATGCCTACTCCCTCAACTCGTTCTAAAAAAATGGGATTCCGTGTAATAAGCTTTTGATATTCAGCAATTCCTGTTAAAAAATAATCGCAAAAATCCAAACATTTTTCTATCCAGCCATGGGGTAAATCAGCAGCGACTCCACCAATACGAAAATAATTGTGCATCATTCGCATACCGGTGGCAGCTTCGAATAGGTCATAAATCAATTCTCTTTCTCGAAAAATATAGAAGAAAGGGGTCTGTGCCCCAATATCTGCCATAAAAGGGCCAAGCCATAACAAATGCGAAGCTATACGACTTAACTCCAACATAATGACTCTGATATAACTAGCCCTTTTAGGGACTTGAATATTGCCCAATTGCTCTGGCGCATTTACAGTTATTGCTTCTGTGAACATAGTAGCTAAATAATCCCAACGTGTTACATAAGGCAAATATTGTATAATTGTTCTATTTTCTGCAATTTTTTCCATACCTCTGTGTAAATAACCCAATATGGGTTCACAGTCAATAACATCTTCACCATCTAGAGTAACAATGAGTCGAAGAACACCATGCATTGATGGGTGGTGAGGTCCCATATTGACTATCATGAGGTCTTTTCTTGTAGCTGGTACAGTCATAGGTTTTTCCTGATTCATTCTTCCATGAATTGCTGAAAGCGAAAAGAAGTTCATCAAACTTTTAATCAAACTAACTCTTCAAATTAACGAGTTTTTCTCTCTCGAATATTCAACTGCCCTATTAATTCTTTATAACGTGCTCTATTTTTTTTTGACAAATAAGCCAGTAGCCGTTGACGTTTTCCCAGAATTTTCCGCAGACCTCTCTGAGATAAATAATCTTTTTTGTGCAATTCCAAATGTGAAGTAAGTCTTCGTATCTTGTTGGTGAAACTTACTACTTGAAATTCAACAGATCCACTGTTTTCTTTGTTTTCTTCTTGTTCTTGCAAAATAATTGAAATAAATGAATTTTTTACCATAAAAGAATTTCGCACTCCCCTTTTTACAGATATTTATTTTATTGATCAGTAATAATAATGTCAGAAATTTTAATGTAGTATACACAATAATCATAATTTATTTATTATAGATAGATAGATTCCTGTTTTTATCAATTAAATCCGATTTTGGAGTTCATTTGGATAGTGATACAAAAAGACGATATCAAAAAATTTAGTACAAAGATTAATTTATAGCTTTAATTGATTGATACGCCATTTCCTTATTATTGCAGTATCCTAGACTGGGATGTAAGACAGCGAATATGTGTATCGGGTTGCTTGCATATAACATGGATATTTACAGATCATCCACAGAAGAAAAAAGAAAAAGATGATTGATAGAATAGAACACCAGAATATATAGGAAACTCAAAATTTAAATCAGGGATACATAGATATCCTTAACATACTCAAACGGCTCCCATTATTGGTATCAAACCAATAGCGATTCATACAAGCTAAATCTTCTAATCGATAATTAGGCCAAAAAAAGAACTTTAATTTAATTAATTCATTTTTTTTTCTGTCGATATTTTTACTTTCATCCAAAAATTGACTCCAGTTTTTTAGCCTGTTCTCCTTGCAAAATAATTTATTTTTATGCACACCATTCTGATTCTTTAAATTCAAATTGAAAGAAATTAGAATTCTCAATTCTCTACGACGTCTAGACGATAAAATCTTTTCAGGAACAAGCAAATCAGAAGTCTTTTTGTCTCTATTTAGAGTTTTTATTTTATGTCTTGGAATGGATTCATCAAAATTTTTCTTAGCAACATTTTTGGGGTTTCGGTTACTTTGGTGCTTACTTTTATGAACCAATGAAATACCTATTATTTGATACATAAAAAACTGTCCGTCATTTTTTACAGATAGACGGGCAGGTTCCATAATTAATATTCCCTTTTTCGTTAATTGTGTAAGATTTAAACGCCTCCTCATTATATCCAGATTAATTTCTTTTCTTTGAATATAGGATATAGTAATTTTTCTTACATTTATGAGGCTAACCAGGAGACCGTATATCTGGATATTATTCATCATTTTTTGATTCAATTGATTCAAACGTCCAGTCCATCTTAACTGCAAAGGAAAATCTCCTTTAAGGAATATTTTTAGTTTTTCAATCGATTCTAAAAAATATTCTTCAATATTGTTTTGCTTCTTTAATTCAAAATATTGTTTTGAATTTGCTGGGCTAAAATTTAAAAAATTATCATCCTGCTCTTGCTTTGCCTTGCTATTTTGATTTTCACTAAAATTTGGTTTTATATTCAAATTAAAAAAAAGTAAGTTGCTTGGGATAAACCAAGGTTTCTCTTTATATTTATTATATAGTATCACAAACTCTGGAAAGAAAAAAATTTTCGGATTTGATATGAGGTGATTTAAAATTAAGAATTTTTCATTCATTCCCATCCAATCAAAAGACATTTCCATCCAATCAAAAAAGACCCTTTTGTAATTCATTTCGCAATTTGAATCAATTGGAAGATAAAAAATATGAAATTGATCCTTTATTTGGTCCTTATTAGGTTCAACCTGAATTTTTGTATTAAATTTCCACCCCAAATATTTTCTATCCGTATTTTTTTCCATATATATAATATCACTTTTTCCTAGATAATTCTTCATAGAAATATTCTTAAAAAAGTTTTCTTTATTTCTGTTGGAATTTTCCTGCTTCTTATTTCTTTCTAATGATGTTCTATAAATACAGGATTTCTTCTTAGTTTCAGAATGAATATATTTATATGATAAAAGATCATATCTATAGTTTTTTTCAAAATTATCCTCTTTATTTGATAATAAATAGACTTTCAAATTTTGTTTTTTTTTGTAATCAAAAAAAGGGTCTTTTTCATAGGAATACCATTTCTTTAAATCATTATTTTGAGAGGTATTTATCCCATTTCGCCATTTTTGGGGGACTAATCTAGACCATGTAATCTGAGATAAATCGTATTGATAATGACCTCTTAACCAGTTTTTCCATGGATTCATTCCATAATTTGGAAGTTTCTTATGTCTTATTTCGGAATCAAATATTCCTTGTCTTCCAAAAAAATCCTTTATTTCATTCTTAAGAAAAAAAGATGGTCCATTATATTGAAGAATAGATCTTACCTTATTGAAGTTAATTGCTTGGGTTTGTGATAATTTTAAAAATACATATTTTTGTGACAAGTAAGATAAATCAAAAAAAATATGTGACTTTCGCTTACTATTTCTAAGATTATCAAATATCTTTTTTATAGTCATAGGCGAAATAAAGTCAATTTTATTTTGTTTTGTTTTATTAATCCTTTCTTGATCTTGATTTCTTTTATTATTGTCAATGTATTTCTCAACAATTTTTTTTGTTGATTCCATAAAAAGGTATAGAGTGATTCTGCGCATATTAATGATACATAGAAAGATATCAATGTATATTTTTTCAATGCAAAATTGAATTAATAATTCAATATTTTTTCTTTTTAATAGTTTCCAAATTTTTGGGGGTGATTCTCCATTATTCTTTTTATTTTTTTTCATTATTTCTATTTGATTTCTGATTGTGTTTCTTCTATCAATTCTATGTTTCATTTCTTCTTTTGCCTGTAAATAATTTGTCCAACCTGTAGCTCGATTTTGACTAAGCGATTCATGAATTATCTTATTACTGATTATAGAATCATTTTCTGTTTGAGTTTGACTTGATTCATATATTTCTCTCGGTATAAATAATGGAATTTTTGTTCCTTTTAAAAGTTCTTTTATTATTTGTTTTACAAATAAAACAGCTTTTGTTTGTTTCTTTGTTATTTTTTTTAAAACTCTTCGAACTCTAAAATTGAATTTTCTGATTTCGACTTTATAGTCTATATCTTTAAAAATAGGTTCAAAAAAGGAAGGTGTTTTTCGAGGAGGCCCAAAAGGATATTCTGTTTCCATTCCCAAAACTGTTAAAAAACAAGAATCAAAATCATCCTGTTGCTTTCGATCGCTATCAGAGAGTCGTAGTTTAGATCTGTGCCAAGGTTTCAAATGAAAAGGATATAGGATTTTGATCTGAAAACCTTCTCTTAACCAATTTTTAGGAAATTCCGTTTTGGAGAATTGAAGACCATTATAGCTGCACTTTAGATAAATTTCTCTATTCCAATCTTGGAAATCCTCATACCATTCCGGAGATTGACGTAATAAAATACGGCCAATATTCTTAACTATTATGAATAAGGGTAATTTAATATATCTTCTAAAAATTGATTGAGCTAGTAACAGAACACTTCTTGTTTTTTGTGCATATGGAATGTTATCCCAGAATTCCATTGCGTCTTCCTGGTTATTTTTTTTTATTTGGAATTGTTGATCTAAAATTTCGAATTCTGACTTTTTACCCAACCAATCTCTAATATTAAAAAAAAGTTTCATTAGGTTGGATATAGGAAAAGGAAAATCCTCCATTTTTTCCAAAAAAAGGGGGGAATGGGGATTTCCTTGAGAGGGTCCCCAAATAACCGTTTTACGCCTTTGAACGCGCATAGATCCTTTTATTATGGCTCGACGAAAATCCGGTTCTTCTAAATAACTTATAAAACCCGAATCTCTATTAAATTTTCTATAAAGATCATAATTCTTGAAATGAGACTTCTTAAAACTTCGTCTGGAACGAGTTAAAAAAGCTATACGTTTAAATCTTCTTGTTCGAAGCTGGTGATCCAGCCCTTGCATTATGCCTTGTTCTTTTCGTCGTTTTTTAAAATATTGTTCCAACTCATTGATTAATTTGTATGACCATCGAGGGGGTTTTTTACCTATTTTGTTTATTCCAATAGATTTTTTTTCACGCTTAGGGTTAGTTAGAATTGCGTTCAATGAAAACTTTAACCTATTATTTGAATCTATTTTTACTTGTTTTTTTTCTGATCTTTCGATTTTCGGTTCATATTCTGGAGAATTAGGATAGGGAAGAAGGATATCATGAATTTGATTTAGTTCAGATGTTTCTGTGCAATTTTCTATCGAAGTTTCGTTTATGATTGAAGAAGAAAATAATTTCTTCATTCTTCCACGATACATCCCATTTAAAAAGGGATCATACATTTTAACTAGGCAATTTTTGTTTTTAGGCTCAGTATTACATAATTTAACTAGGAAATTTTTTTTGTTTTTAGTCTCAGCATTATACAATCTAGTTTTTGTTTCAAGTCTATTTAGAGAAAGAGATACTGTCTCTAAAGTCTCAATTCTATTTATAAATTCATTATTTAAGTTGTTATTTTTCTCTTTATTAGTATAAAGCCACTCGTTATATAGTTCATCAGCGGAGAGTTTTTCTAATGTAGACAACGATATCCTTCTTGCTATCATTTCCCCAAAAGTTGACAAACTGGGGGGATATGTAAAAGATATTCTTTGTTTTCCATCACTTTGGCATGTATAAAAAAAATATTGTGAGGCTTCTCTTCTTACGGAGCCTTTAAAATTTTTATTTCTCTTTCTTATGTATCGTAATGGACGATTCCATCGGTTATAATCGAAAAAAAAGGTCAAAAGAGGTTTTTCAAACAAAAAAAAGGATTTTTCTTCATCTTTTTTATTTTTTTCAAGTATTTTGAACTTCAAATTTTCTTGATTCCCATACATATAATCAACCCGTCTATTGTTATCAAATTCTTCTTCTTCTTCCATATCAAATTCTTCTTCTTCTTGCATTTTGTCGAGTTTGTTCAGTTTCTTACTAAAA